CTTTCTAACCAAACAATTACTAGTACACCTATTGTGATTCCTAATACAGTAGTCAAAATATAGACAAGCATCCATATGATCCCATAGACCTCTTGTAAGGATTCCAATCTGGAAAAAGAATTGATAGCTTGTACTTCTGTTGTATCAATTATCATTTCAACGATCAACTTCTCCCATAATGATATCTATGCTACCTAGTATCGTCATAATATCAGCCAATTTCATTTTTTTAACTAACTGAGGAAGAATTTGCAAATTGATAAAACCGGGTGGGCGAATTTTCCATCTCCAGGGAAAAACACTCTGATCTCCTATCAGAAAAATTCCCAATTCTCCTTTGGGGGTTTCGACTCTTACATAAAGTTCTTGCTGTGATAATTCAAAAGTCGGAGAAGGTTTCTTACTAATGAATCGATAATCAAAATCATTCCATTCGGGATCCCTTACTCTATCAAAGCGTCGGATTTCTAAATTCTCATAGGGCCCTCCTGGAATTCCTTCTAGAGCCTGTTGAATAATTTTTATAGATTCTGTCATTTCGCTGATTCGTACTAAATAACGAGCTAACGAATCCCCTTCTTTTTGCCATTGTACTTCCCAATCAAATTCGTCGTAACACTCATAATGATCAACTTTACGAAGATCCCATTGTATTCCGGAAGCTCGTAGCATTGGTCCTGATAAACCCCAATTTATTGCTTCTTCTCCGCCAATAATGCCTACTCCTTCAACTCGTTCTAAAAAAATAGGATTCTGTGTAATAAGCTTTTGATATTCAGCAACCCCTGTTAAAAAATAATCGCAAAAATCTAAACATTTATCTATCCATCCATGAGGTAGATCAGCAGCTACTCCTCCGAGACGAAAATAATTATGCATCATTCGCATACCGGTGGCAGCTTCGAATAGGTCATATATCAATTCTCGTTCTCGAAAAATATAGAAGAAGGGGGTCTGTGCCCCAATATCTGCCATAAAAGGGCCAAGCCATAACAAATGCGAAGCTATACGACTCAACTCCAACATAATGACTCTGATGTAGCTCGCCCTTTTAGGTACTTGAATATTGCCTAACTGCTCTGGTGCATTTACAGTTATTGCTTCTGTGAACATAGTAGCTAAATAATCCCAACGTGTTACATAAGGCAAATATTGTATAATTGTTCGGTTTTCTGCAATTTTTTCCATTCCTCTGTGTAAATAACCCAATATTGGTTCGCAGTCAATAACATCTTCACCATCTAGAGTAACGATGAGTCGAAGAACACCATGCATTGATGGGTGTTGAGGACCCATATTGACTATCATGAGGTCTTTTCTTGTAGCTGGTGCAGTCATAGGTTTTTCCCCATTCATTCTTCCATGAATTGCTGAAAGTGAAAAAAAAAGAAGTTCATCAAAATTTAAACGATCAAAAAGATTCTTCAAATTAACGAGTTTTTATCTCTCGAATATCCAACTGACCAATTATTTCTTTATAACGTACTCTATTTTTTTTTGACAAATAAGCCAATAGCCGTTGACGTTTTCCCAGAATTTTTCGTAGACCTCTCTGAGATAAATAGTCTTTTTTGTGCAATTCCAAATGTGAAGTAAGTCTCCGTATCTTATTGGTAAAACTGACTACTTGAAATTCAACAGACCCCCTGTTTTCTTTCTTTTCTTCTTGTGAAGTAACGGAAATGAATGAATTTTTGACCATAAAAGAATTTCCTCCTCCTTTTTTTACTTTACAGATATGTAATTTTATCGATCAGAAATAATAATGCCAGTAATTTGAATGTGATATACATAATGATCTTAATTTCTTTATCGACTCCTAATTTTATCAATTAAAATGAATTAATCAAATTGGATTCGAATAGGGATACAAAAGGATGGTACGTTTTTGCACTCACAAAAGCGAATAATTTATATTTAAACCGAAAATGAAGAAGATTTTGTTGATTCAATTCACTTTTTATCTAATTGATACTTTATTGACGTAGATTAGAATGGGATGTAAGACAAGGTATGTGTACATCTGTTTACTTTCATATACCATATACGGTATAGGATATATAGGAAAAATACGGTATTAACATTAACCAATTTTCAATCGCGGATACATACGTAGTCTTAACATATTGATACGACTGCCATTATTCGTATCAAACCAATAGCGATTCATACAAGCTAAATCTTCTAATCGATAATTCGGCCAAAGAAAGAACTTTAATTGAATTAATTCATTTTTATCACTATCAAGATGTTTACTTTCATCCAAAAATGGACTCCAGTTTTTTACGTTGTTCTCGTTACAAAATACCGGATTTCTATTCACACCATTTTTATTCGTTGAACTGAAACAAATTAAAATTCTCAATTCTCTACGACGTCTAGATGATAAAATATTTTCAGGAACAAGTAAATTCGAATGATTTTTATCTCTATTTCCAGTCATTCTTTGATGTTTTGAAATAGATTCATCAAAATTCTTCTTATCAACATATCCTCGTTCTCGATATCTTTGATTAATTTGGCGTTTACTCTTATGAACCAATGAAATACCTATGGTTTGATACATAATAAATTGTCCATCATTTTTTACAGACAGACGAACGGATTCGATAATCAATATCCCTTTTTTCATCAATTCTGTAAGAGGTAAATTCTTCTGAATCAGCATTATATTCAGACTCATTTCTCTTCTTTGAATAGAGGATATAGTAATTTTTCTTGGGTTTCTCAGTCTAAGCAGGAGACAATATACCTTAATATTATTGATCATTCTTTGATTCAAAGCATCGTCCCATCTCAATTGAAAAAGCAAATATCGTTTCAGGAAGAAATTTAGTTCTGCTTCCGTGTTGCTCTTGTATTGTTTTTTCGTTTTACGTTTTTTCATGTCTGATCGCGCATAATCTTCTTCAATATCTTTTTGTTGGTTTGAGAGAAGGGATCCAAGATTTCTTTGGTTTTGTGCATCTGAACCACGATCTCGTCGATCTGCGGGTTCTTTTTCTTCTTGATTTCGATTCTTTAATTCAAAAGATTTTTTTTCTTCATTCGATGGTATAAAAAAATTCCCTTTTGGCTTTCCATTGACGTTTTTATTTTCACTAACATTTTCATTTATATTCAAATTTAAAAGAAGTAATTTGCTTGGTATAATCCACGGTTTCATTTTATATGCATTATAAAGTAGCACAAATTCGGGGAAGAACCAAAGTTCCAGATTGGATATAGGACAATTTAGTATTTCTTCATTCATTCCCATCCAATCAAAAAAGATTTTTTTATGATTGGGTGGATTGATTTCTAGATCTTGATGAATTGTAAGATAAAAAAGACCTTTGTTATCAATTTTATCAATTATTGGGTAATTATTAGTTCCAATCTTAGTTTTTTTATTACTGTTGGAATCGATCTTGATCCAGGCCTCAATATTGACTTTTTTTCTAAGACAAAACTTGAGAATTTTCCAATCAAAATATTTTCTATCTGGATTTTTTTCCATATACATAATATCACCTATTCCTAGATAATTATTGATAGGAATACCCCCCCATTTATCAAATAATTTTCCTTTAGGTGTGTTGTAATTATAAGAAATCTTTTGATTCGTATTTACTTGTAATGGTGATCCATAAACAGAAATATATGAGTTCCTCTTAGTTTCATAATTAATAGATTGATATGATAAAAGATCATATTTAAAGTATTTTTGAAAATTATCTTTTTGATTCGATAATGAATATACTTCAAAATCTTTTTGTTTTTTGTAATAAACTAATTGGTTTTTTTCATATGAATTCCATTTCTTTAAATCTTTCTTTTGAGCTGTACGACATTGATTGACTCTATTTCGCCATTTTTGTGGGATTAATCTAGACCATCTAATCTGAGATAAATCGTATTGATAATGACCTCTTAACCAGTTTTTCCATTGATTCGCTCCATAACTCCGAAATTTCTTAGATCTTAATTCAGAATGAATTATTCCTTGTGTTCCAAAAGAATCCTTTATCTCAGTCTTAAGAAAAAAAGATGTTCCGTGATATTGAAGAACAGATCTTAATTTATCCAAGTGGGTTTGGGATAAATTGTAAAATACATATGCTTGTGACAAGGCGGATAAGTCACAAAAAATAGGTGAATTCCTTTTACTATTACTAATATTATAAAGTGACTTTTTTATAGTCGAAATAAAGTGAATTGTATTTTGATTTGTTTTATTAATTCTTTCTTGATTTGTTTCATTAGTGTAAATGTATTTATCAATCATTTTTTTTGTTGATTCAAGAAAAAGTTGTATATTGATTTGGGGAATATTAATGATACACCGAAAGACATCTATGTAGATTCTTTCAATGAAAATTTTTATAAAATAATGTAATTTACTGATTAATCGAGCATTTCTTCTTTTTAATATTTGCCAAATATTTTTTAGTGATTCTAGTCTTTTGGCATTATAAGTTGTTTTGTTAGAATTAATATTTATTCCTGGAGTTACTTTTTTTTTGTCGTTTGTAATTTTTTCTATTTGATTTCTAATTGTGCGTGTTCTATCAGTCAGATCCTTCAGTTTTTTTTCTTTCAGGGAATAATTTGTCCAATCTGTAGATCGAATTTGATTAAACGATTCATGAATTATCTGATTGTTGATTATCGAATCTTTTTCTTTTTTAGTTTCACTTAATTCATATACTTCTCTCAATCTAAATAACAGAATTTGATTTACTTTTGAAAGTACTTTTCTTATTCTTTTTATAAATAGAACACTTTTGATGACCCAATTTTTTGTTTCTTTTGAGACTGTTAGAAAAAAGTTTGTTCTTCCCTTTAAAACTCTTAAAACTAGAAAATATTTCTTTTTCAATTTTGTAATTTTTTTTTTGAGTTCTTTAAAAATGGGCTCAAAAAAAGAAGGTCTTTTTCGGGGAGAACCAAAAGGAAGTTCAGCTTCCATTCCCCAAACCGTTAAAAAACAAAAATCATCTTTTTTTTTTATTTTTTTC